TTGTTGAAGTAAGTACAAATGGTTTGATTGGAGATTTCCTAAGAATTAACTTAGCGAAATCCCATATTTCGTATATCAGAAAAAGGAATGACCCGTCCGGTTCAGAATGGATCTCGGATAATCAGTCAGATCGAATCAATATCAATCCTTTTTTTCCTATTTATTCCAAGGCAAAAATTCAACAATCACATATCCAAAATCATGGAACTATTCGTATGTTATTGAACAGAAATACAGAATGCCGATCTTTGATAATTTTGTCATCATCTGATTGTTTTCAAATAGGACCATTCAGCAATGTAAAATACCACAACGGGCTAAAAAATAAAATTAAAAAAATTAAAAAAGATCCTCTAATTCCAATTAAGAATTCATTAGGCCCTTTAGGAATAGCACTTCAAGTTGCAAATTCTTATTCATCGAGATCTGATTATGAGTTATTAAAAGGTAAAATGAATAAGAATTTGCAACTTGACAAGTTAAAGGAAACTTGTCAAGTATTTAAATATTATTTAATGGACGAAAACGAGAAAATTTATAAGCCCGATCCGTGCAGCAACATCATTTTAAATCCATTCCGTTTGAATTGGCATTTTCTCCATCATGATTATGATCATAAATATTTTGAAAAAACGACTACAATAATTAGCCTGGGGCAATTTATTTGTGAAAATGTATGTCTAGCTCAAACAAAAAGTGGACTACACCTAAAATCGGGGCAAGTATTAATTGTTCAAATTGATTCTGTATTAATAAGATCGGCTAACACCTATTTGGCGACTCCAGGAGCAACAGTTCATGGTCATTATGGAGAAATCCTTTTTGAAGGAGATATATTAGTCACATTTATTTATGAAAAATCGAGATCTGGTGATATAACACAAGGTCTTCCAAAAGTGGAACAGGTATTAGAAGTGCGTTCGATTGATTCAATATCGATGAACCTAGGGAAGAGAGTTGACGCTTGGAACGAGCGTATAACAAAAATTCTCGGCATTCCCTGGAGATTTTTTATTGGTGCTGAGCTAACTATCGTCCAAAGTCGAATTTCTTTGGTTAATAAAATCCAAAAGGTTTATCGATCCCAGGGAGTACACATACATAATAGACATATAGAGATTATTGTACGTCAAATAACATCAAAAGTATTGGTTTCAGAAGATGGAATGTCTAATGTTTTTTCACCTAGCGAACAAATTGGATTGTTGCGAGCTGAACGAGCGGGGCGTGCCTTGGAAGAAGTAATTTGTTATCGAGCTCTATTATTGGGAATAACAAAAACATCTCTGAATACCCAAAGTTTCATATCCGAAGCGAGTTTTCAAGAAACTGCTAGAGTTTTAGCAAAAGCTGCTCTCCGAGGTCGTATCGATTGGTTGAAAGGTCTGAAAGAGAACGTTGTTTTGGGGGGAATGATACCCGTTGGTACCGGATTCAAAAAAGTAATACACCCTTCAAACCTAAGACAACATACCAAGATTGCCCCGAAAAAAAAAAGAATTTATTCGAGGAAGAAATAAAAGAGATTTTGTTCCACCACATAGAATTATTGGATTTCTTAATTTTCAAGAATTTATGTGATACGTCGCAGCAATCATTTCCTAGGATTAAATGATTGCTAAAAGCGGATTTATTTACTCCTTTATTTAAGATTTAAGAAGGGGGGGGGTCGTTTGATTAAAACTTAAAAGAGAATAAAGAAAAAAATATAAAAAAATGAATGGCCTGGACCATGTATCAACGGCCAGTCTTCGATAGAAGAGAAGGTTCCATCGGAACAAAACTTTTATTTCAGGACACTCTGTCTCTCTCTCTTTTTTTGGGGGGATCAATGACAAAAAGATATTGGAACATAACTTTGGAAGAGATGATGGAAGCAGGAGTTCATTTTGGCCATGGTACTAGAAAATGGAATCCTAGAATGGCACCTTATATATCCACAAAACGTAAGGGTATTCATATTATAAATCTTACTAGAACTGCTCGCTTTTTATCAGAAGCTTGTGATTTAGTTTTTGATGCAGCAAGTAAGGGAAAACAATTCTTAATTGTTGGCACAAAAAATAAAGCAGCTGATTCAATAGCACGGGCTGCAACAAGAGCTCGGTGTCATTATGTTAATAAAAAATGGCTCGGCGGCATGTTAACCAATTGGTATACTACAGAAACGAGACTTCATAAGTTCAGGGACTTGAGAACGGAACAAAAGACGGGCAGAATCAACAGTCTTCCAAAAAAGGATACCGCTATGTTGAAGAGACAATTATCTCACTTGGAAACCTATCTGGGTGGCATTAAATACATGACGGGGTTACCCGATATTGTGATAATAGTTGATCAGCAAGAGGAGTATACCGCTCTTAGAGAATGTATAACTTTGGGAATTCCAACGATTTGTTTAATCGATACAAATTGTGACCCGGATTTCGCGGATATTTCGATTCCAGCTAATGATGATGCTATAGCTTCAATCCGATTAATTCTTAACAAATTAGTATTTGCAATTTGTGAGGGTCGTTCTAGCTATATACGAAATTCTTAATTAATAATAAAATAAATAAATTATTCAGTCGGGAACTTCGTAGATTTTATAGAATCGGTTACTATACTATAACTAAATTACTAAATCGTGCAAAAAAACAAAAAAAGAAAAAAAAAACCAGAAATATTATGTGATTAGTCAGTATTCAAAATATAAGATTTAAGCAGACAATTCAAAAAAGAGATGGTTGAATCAAAATAATTCCTTTTCAAGTTCTATTTATTTTCGAGGGAAGGGCAATATGAATATTCTATTATGTTCCATCAACACATTAAAACGATTATACGATATATCTTCTGTGGAAGTAGGTCAACATCTCTATTGGCAATTAGGGGGGTTCCAAGTGCATGCCCAAGTACTTATTACTTCTTGGGTTGTAATTGCTATCTTATTAGTTTCAGCCATTTTAGTTGTTAGAAATCCACAAACCATTCCCACTTTTGGTCAGAATTTCTTTGAATATGTCCTTGAATTCATTCGAGACGTGAGCAAAACTCAGATTGGGGAAGAATATGGTCCGTGGGTTCCCTTTATTGGAACTATGTTTCTATTTATTTTTGTTTCGAATTGGTCGGGGGCTCTTTTGCCTTGGAAAATAATACAGTTACCTCACGGGGAGTTAGCTGCACCCACAAATGATATAAATACTACTGTTGCATTAGCGTTACTTACATCAATGGCATATTTCTATGCGGGTCTTTCAAAAAAAGGATTAGCTTATTTTGGTAAATACATCCAACCAACTCCAATCCTTCTACCAATTAATATCTTAGAAGATTTCACAAAACCCTTGTCGCTTAGTTTTCGACTTTTCGGAAATATATTAGCTGATGAATTAGTAGTTGTTGTTCTTGTTTCTTTAGTGCCCTTAGTAGTTCCTATACCTGTCATGTTCCTTGGATTATTTACAAGCGGTATTCAAGCCCTTATTTTTGCTACTTTAGCTGCGGCTTATATAGGTGAATCCATGGAAGGCCATCATTAACTAATTTACGAAATAGTCTTTTTTTTTTTTTTTAGTTTTTTTAGTTTATAGTTTAGCTCGCCACAATGTATGTGCGGCTCAAGATAATATACTTAGGCAACAAAAATACAAAAAATAGAAATAAGTTTTGAAATCTTTTTATTTTAATAAAGGGTTAAATCAAATACAATCAATAAGGTATAAATAAAATAAGTATATGATTTTGTGTAACAGTAAAATAGAAAAGATTACCGGGGAATTGTAAAAAAAAAAATAGGAAAAAGAAGATCTATTTAAAAGATCTTTTTCCTATTTTTTTTTTTTTTTTTTACTAAAAATACTCTTTGTTTGACCAATTTTTCTATTTCCCTTCCAATGAATATTCTTTTTTGTATTGTTTTTGTTGTATTTTGTTTTGTTCATTCAATCTATAAATCTATAACATAAATGATTTTGTTTTTATATATATATATTTCATTTAATATTATTTATTAGATTAGGATATATTAATATTGTAAATATTCAGAGCTTTAACTTTGTATGATATTTACGTTTACGACATGTGATTAAAAGGGATATTACATAAAACTAGAACGGATTTCCGTTTCATTCATATTCCATTCAACAATTTTCCAAATAAATCCAATTTCCATTTAGATCACTCAAATTTCAATATTTCTATGCAAAAATTCGGTCTAACTAATTTTTTTTAGATTGATTATCCCGGATATAATCAAAAAGAAGAAAGGGCTAGGGCTTTAAAAAACTTGAGATTAAAAAAACAGTAGTAGCGAGGGGAGTCGAACTAGGTGTATATAATCTAATAGCTATAAAACAACTCCTTATTTTTGGGGGTTTCAAAGAATGATTCGCGAATCCAATTGAATCTAAGACACGAAGAATTTGTTTACGGTATGGAAGAAATACATGTATATGTGATATTAGATATTAACTAGTTTTTTATGAACTAACTATAGATATAGTTATCTAAATTTGTCCTGCTACTGTAAATTTCGATAGGGATTCAAAAAAACGAAGCCCTTCCGTATTAAATCAAGAAAAAGAACGAAGAATCCAAAAAAAATGGTTCAAAATTATAAGGTAAGATAAGAGCAAAAGTTGTATGGATTCACAAAAACTACGTGGATAGAAAAAAAATATATAATGAAGTAGTTCGGATAGTTCAATAAATATTATTATTTCCTTTTTTTTAATTCTCAATTACTTCGACTGAATAAATCTTATTTATTAATTGAAAAATTAAGTCATAATTGGTTGGTTGATTGTATCATTAACTATTCCCCCCCCCCCTTTTTTTTTATTGGGGTGAGAGGAACTTATCATGAATCCACTGATTTCTGCCGCTTCCGTTATTGCTGCTGGGTTGGCTGTAGGGCTTGCTTCTATTGGACCTGGGGTTGGCCAAGGCACTGCTGCAGGGCAAGCAGTAGAAGGGATTGCGCGACAACCAGAGGCAGAGGGAAAAATACGGGG